ATGGGAGATCTTCCAATTTAGAAGATCCATCGACCTGAGACAAGGTCTATCTATTTTCTTTAGTTATTCAATGAAACCAATGATTCGTTATTGGAGCAGATAGCAACAACCATTTCAGCGGACATGCGTATTTTCCGATGGATTTACATGGTTTCATTAGTAGAAATTGTTTGATGTAGCGAGTAATAGGCTCTTTCGCCATTCAAGAATTCTTGTTTAGGCAGTTCATATAATCCACACATAGTGATCTAAGATTTCAATTCTTCCATGTTTCAGCAGTAGCATATTGTTCCATGGAGCTAAGGCCAAAAAGATGGAAGAAACAAGTGTTTCCACGACTCTACCATCCGGCCAATTCTGTTCCACTTAATCCCCTTTTCATGGGCACATATCTTTACGGCTAAGGAATGGGGAATCTTTCTCCTGTTACATGAATCAAATGTTTCATTTCATCCGGGAAAAGCCATCTCTTTCTCAACAATGTCTTTGTCATTTGATCCAATAGCGTTCCGTTAGATAGGAACAGATTTGATAAATACTGATAACTCTCGGATAGAGTATTAGAACGGAAAGATCCATTAGATAATGAACTATTGGTTCTAAACCATCTCTGGCGATGAATCAACAATTCGAAGTGCTTTTCTTGCGTATTCTTGATGAACCAGCGTTTATATATAGATGTAGGAGGATTTGTTTGGGAAGCAATAAGCCCCTTTGACATCTCTTCATCTGCAAAGAATTCTCGACGTGAAAACACAGAGACAAAGGGCTGATCTTTGAATAGGGAAAAGAATGGATCCGCAGGGTCCCAAATGAATTGGCTTGTTCGAAAAAAGCCTTGTTCTTTGGAAGATCTATCTCGTGTCTGGTACTGCATGGTTCCACTCTGCAAGAACTCCGAATCATTCTCTTGAAGCTCATCCTCTTTATGATAAATGATCCATTTTCCCCGAAATGACCCAGTCCAATAGGGAAATCCCAATTCAGTGGGCCTTTCGATACAATCAAATAGATTGCCACAAGGGCGCCATATTCTAGGAGCCCAAACTATGTGATTGAATAAATCCTCCTCTATCTGTTGCGGATCGAGGGCCCCTTCCCCTTCTTCAAACTCCGATTCGTATTTTTCATATAGAAATCTCTGATCAACGATAGAACAAGATCCATTTTGCATCATATCTAACTGATTCCTTGGTTCGGACCGAAGAAGTAATGTCACTCGATTATTATCAAACTGACTGCAATCTTTTTCTGTCCGTGAGGATCCCGCCAGAGCCAGAGCGCCTTCTACTTCTAATAGTAATAATAGTAATAGGCCATGAACTAGATCAGAATCATTCTCAACGAATCCATAAGAAGTGATCCAATTTTTTTCATCGTGTCTGGATGAAGACCAAAGATCTTGAGCGACCGATCCGGCAGAACAACTCAAAAGATAAAGAAGTATCGTTAATTTCTTCATGCTCGTTCCAAGTTCGAAGTACCATTTGTACAAATAAGAATCCCCTCCCTTACATGATTTCTTCTTCATATAGATAGATATAGGATCTATGGGGCAATTACTTAGAAGTACATTTTGTGCAACAGCCCTTCCTATCTGATAGAAAAGGATCCCATGATCCTGAACCGATCTTATCTGGGATCGAAAATCCCAAGTTTTTCTATGAAGAGCTGATCTAATTGTATTAGTTTCTATAATGGATTTCTTCTGTGTAATACTAATTGATAGGGCCTCATTGATAAGTGCTACAAGATCTCGCGCATTGGAACCCATGGTTATGGACCCGAATCCGTTAGTATGGAACATCTTCTTTTCCAAGTGAAATCCCCTAGTATATGAAAGAATGAAAAAGTGCTTTCGTTGTTGTGGAAGAAGAAGCCTTCGTATCTTAATGCATGTATTTAATTTATTCGGAGCTATTAGAGCGGGATCCACTTTTTGGGGAATATGAGTCGAAGCAATAACAAGAATCTTTCCAGTGGAACATCTTTCACAATCCCTGGAGAGATAGTTCTCTAATAGACCGAGGGATAAGTAATTCGACTCATTCACATGCAGATCATGAATGTTTGGAATCCATATTATGCAAGGAGACATTGCTTTTGCTAATTCGAATTGAAGGGTGATATCAAATCGGTCTATTTTCGGCGTCATATACATAGTTAGCACATTCGTCATAGTTAGCAGCTCCGTATCAATATCAAGGTCATCATCACTATCATCAATATCGTCACTATCATCAATATCGATATCGTCACTATCATCAATATCGATATCATCAATAAGATAACCTTTAGGCTTGTCATTCAGGAACCTGTTCGGAAATACCGTAATGAAAGGAACATAGGAGTTTGTCGCTAGGTATTTGACCAAACAGGATCGTCCAGTTCCTATAGAACCTATCACTAAAATACCTCTAGAAGGGGATAGGGCTAAGCGGAGCGAAAAGGGTTTTCCATGAGGAGATGGGGAATGAAAACTATTAGCCCCACACGAGGT